ATCCCCAGACATACCACTCGCCTTTTTTCAAAAAATATTATTCTTGAATCTTGTTCGTGAAATAAAAACAATTGTTTTATATATTCTTCGAATTTCTATGTCTAGGAAACTACGAGAGGATCGTATATTTTATTACTTTCTATTTTACATTTTTTCTTTTATTGTCTTCTTTGTTCTATTTTACTTTCTTTCAGATTAAAAAAACTCTAAAGTATACTGCAGATCGAGGTAAGAAATTCAAATATTTTTTCTATTTACTTTTTTTTATATATCTGTCAGGTTCTTTAATATTGTATGGAATTTTTTTAATAATAAGAGTAAGTGAAAGTTTCTTTCTCGCATCCATTAATTGCCTTAAAAATCTCGTATGCATAGATATGAAAAGAAAATATTTGATACGCGAAGTCATGATTTGATTGATTTTTCTATTATTTCTATAGATATATCATATCTTAAAGAAATAATAGAAATGTAAATGGATCTTTTCTGGTATTCGGAAAAAAGATATTTTAAAGTCAAATGACTTGTATGTTAGAACTTAGAATAGAATAAACCCTTCTACGTGGAGGAGAGGAATAGCAATTTATTCCTATAGAACCTCTAGGAAGAAGAAGATTTAATCAGAAATATCGACAGATTCTTGCGGAGTCCAAACCAGTATTAAAAACAAAAAAAGATCCACTGTTCGAATTTCATTTCTATCGAATTTGAATATCAGAATAGTAAATATAGTTATGATTCAATGGGTTAGGTCCACTTACTTTTTTTTAGAATTTTTCCCATTTTTTGATTGGAATAATAGAAAATAGGAATATATGAAAATAAAAGGAGATATCACATTCTAAAAAAAGAAAAATATATAATAATATATATAGAATATATATAAATAATAATATTTTATAAATAATAATATTTATATATAGAATATATATAAATAATAATATTTTATAAATAATAATATTTCACTTTCTAACTAGAATTAGTTTACTATATTCGAATTCATTAGAATGATAACAACAACGTATTAGAATTCGATTTTTTAATGCAATTCTACTATTCCTCAGTTTTTCTATTTTCTATTCCCTTTTATTTTAAAAATAGAAACTTCTTACAAATATCAAGAATATCTCTATTCTTCCTTCAAATTAGGAATACTACTGTTGGCTTTTTATGAAAAAAAGGCTCAAAAGCCCCCTATCGGATTTGAACCGATGACTTACGCCTTACCATGGCGTTACTCTACCACACTGAGTTAAAAGGGCCCCGTTTGATTCAATTCCTGAATTAAGGAACCAGACAATATGAGTTTAGTACATCTATTTGTTACTGCATATACTTATTATATAAATTATATAAATAGGATTAGAATAGATGTACATAGAAGATTAGAATATATATACATAGATCTATTTTACTTACATAGCAACTCATTAAGGAACAATAAATTGGATTTACCTAGTGAATAGAGTATAGTTAAAAAAATGATTTATTGAAATTGGATTTGATAAATATCAATGGAATGCATTTTTTCAAAACCGATTTTAATTGAAGTCATCCTCATCATAACACGAAATTCATTTCATTGATACATGTACCCACTAATTCAAATATTTCATCGAATCATTGATAAATGGATTCAATTTGTCCTGTCCCTCAGCCAAATTCTTATTGAAAAAAAAACAACTTTCAATAACTTATTGATCCCTATCCTTTTTACCCAATTTCCAGATTGATTCTCGTTTTTTATTTGCCATCTTAGTGTGAGATAGAAATATACTTATCAAATCTTCTTAACAATGAATGAAAGTGAAAGAAATGAGGTTTTAATCCCTCGCCAGTTCCAGCAAATCAATCATTCGCTGAAAGGATTCTCTCTTTCTTTTGTTTTCTTTCACATTCCTTATCTTTTTTCTATTTTTCTATATAATCTATACTATATTATATATTATGTATATATAACTATATAATCTATACAATATATATATAATATAATTATCTAATAATATATATTTCCATTTTCGATTGGTGATTGGAATGAACAATTTCGAAATCTAAAAGATGAATCAAAAATTCTAAAAGATGGAAAGAGCCTTCTGATCGAATCATATCATTCCTTTAATATTGACAATTTCAAAAAACTGTTCATACTATTAACATAGTATAATGGCGGTTGGGCAAGTATGCCCCCATCGTCTAGTGGTTTAGGACATCTCTCTTTCAAGGAGGCAACGGGGATTCGACTTCCCCTGGGGGTAGGATACTACAAAAGGAAATTGATCAGGGATTATCAATAATAAAGACTGAAATTGATTCTTCCTGGGTCGATGCCCGAGCGGTTAATGGGGACGGACTGTAAATTCGTTGGCAATATGTCTACGCTGGTTCAAATCCAGCTCGGCCCAAAAATTTGCGGATCCACCATGAAATGATATAACCCATTTGTTGTTCTCCGAAAATGACCGATGTGCTCGGATACGGAAGAATAAAAATTTCATACATCCCTAGTGCTATTTTTTTTCCGTATTACATATTTTTTACACAAATTCGTATTTTGATAAATTCCTATCAGGATCCGAAAGAGTCTTTCTTTTTTGTTTCATTGCTTCATTTTTCAATCGATTTGGCAATAACGAACGGATTACTCGTAGTCCGTGTCGATCTCTCTAAAGCGCATATCCATAGAGATATCAATATATATATAAGTTCGCCTCTTGCAGTTACAGTACAACGGTTCGAAGCTAAAATAGAAAAAGAAAGGGTTTGAATGAAATTGTAAGAATATGTATGTTGTACAATTTTTTCCCTGGGATTGTAGTTCAATTGGTCAGAGCACCGCCCTGTCAAGGCGGAAGCTGCGGGTTCGAGCCCCGTCAGTCCCGATGGATACAAATCCAATCTAAAAAAGATATCAATTCATTTCGTGTGTGAAAGGGAAAAAAAAAATAATTTCATTTCAAACAGGGATCCCCTTTTTTAGTTTAAAATAAAGATAATGGTTCCGACGAAGAAAGAAAAAAGGAAAAGGAATTTTTGATTGTATCAGTAAAGGAAATTTTTTTTTGGTATGGATAAAAGATCTTCCTATGTTATACTATTAAATTCTCGACGATGAATCGATTTGATAGATCTGATATTGTTATTCGTGATATTGATCCGATTTGATATTATCGAGATATAATTTCATTGAATTTACCGACGAAAGTTTTATCATTTCTATGGGATTAAATCCCGAAGTATTTTTTAGAAATTAAAGAGAAAGAAAACATAGAGATTATGGAAGTAAATATTCTCGCATTTATTGCTACTGCACTCTTCATTCTAGTTCCTACTGCCTTTTTACTTATAATTTACGTAAAAACGGTAAGTCAAAGTGACTAATTTTATTTAAACATGACTTCTTATTTCTTATCAATGTAATGGATTGAATAAAAAAAATGAAAAAAGGATTTCAATTTCGGGTCTTAGTTTTAAATGAAATGATCAGACTACAATCAACAGAATTCTATGAAATCCAGATAGTATGGTAGAAAGAAATCAAATCTATTTCTTTCTACCATACTATCTATTATTGTATTGTTGTGTATAACGTTTTACTCTATGTTATATTTATTCTATCAAAATAGAGGTTTAATATGGACCAATCTATAAATAGTTATTTTCATATTTATATATATCTATCATAGATATAGAATTGAAATTCGATATATATAGAATGTACATAACATTGGCATTTTTTTCTTTGTTTCATCTATTTGATTTGTATTGCTCTTATTCTTCTGATTTGAATTTCATTAATCTAGTCGAGTATTAATAAAATAACAAAATTCAATAGTTCAAAATTTTAAGAACCCAGCGATAAAACAATTGATACAGTTTGATCCCTTAACTCAATTAGTAGTACCTTTAGAGTCCACTTCTTCCCCATACTACAAGGGAAAGGGAAAATGTAAAAACGACCATTAAAGCAGCCCAAGCAAGACTTACTATATCCATGCAACTTTTGTCTCCTATCTCTATCAATATGAAGGAATTATTTCATTATTATTCACTAATTTTTATCGTATTATTTTCTTTTTTTTTCACTAAAAATTTTATAAGAATAGTGGAATCGTTGGTCCAGAATCAAAGAGAGATTCTGGGATAACACCATTGACGAAACAATGCAATAAATTCAATAAGAACATCTAAGAAGTTCTTATCTGATTTCTAGTATAATTGAAAAAATATATATATATTAAGCATAAATAAAAAATATCTAGAGATATCCTAGGAAGTATTAAGACAATGAATGTTACTAACAGGTAGGAATAAAAAGACCTATGTTTTATTTTGCTCGCCATTTCATTAAGTAAAAAGTAAAAAAATATAGAATCAAGATAGATTACTTTGCATACTCATACTCGTATTTGCATCTCTTATCTCCATTTGATCTAATCCTTACCGTCTCCCGATTCGTTATCTAAAATAATCGGAAAACAACCTCTGAAATTCTTTGACTAGAGGTTACCGAAAAGAAATAATTTCATTTTTGAATTTGATTCAAATAATATATAAATATTATATTAAATAATAATATGACTAAAAAAAAGAATATTAAAAAATATTAAATTCGAAATTTTTAAATAAATAAATATAAAAAAAGCAAACCAATTAGATATTCAATTTAATTAATCTAACTAATATTGAATAAATCGAGAAGCATTCATATACTTTACATGAGTCTGTATACCAGGTTTTTCTTCAGCCCCCTCCCCAAAAATTAAATTAGATTTCCTGTCCAACCTATCCCTATCCAATCTAATTCAAGACCCTGTTAGTAAATTGACACTCCAGTTGTAGTGGAGTGAAGACTATCATTTCAAGATTTATCGATTCCTTTTCACTACTAGAATGAATTTTTCATTGAATCCGAGACGAAAAGATTTACTGCGTTTTAGAGAACAAACCTCCCGATACTTAGAATTTTGAATCAAACAAGTCTCAAGAGTCCCTTTCCCGCG